AACGTATGTGGTGGCTCCTAAACGAACTTCTCTCTTACATCTGATCGCAACGTCTGGTTATTTTTTTAATAGTAAGGGGCGGAGGGGTACCATTCATTTCTTTTCTCTGTCTCGCTATACAGGGCTTGATGTACAGTTTCCTCTTTTTCTTGCATTTATGTTGATTTGCCTATTGTCACTTTCTGGTGCTGTGACTTCTGTAAGCCCTCCTTCAGATGAAGCGGCTAAAGCGTGAGTCTCTACTGCTCCGAAAACTAAGGATTCAGAGAGGTATACAGGAAATGGGGTTTAACAACTCCTCTAGTTCCGGCCCAACTTCCGACTTAGTTCCTACGGACGTTGGAAGCGTTGACGATCTTTCTTCCTTTCCTTGTGGACATGACTACTATTTAGCTGTGCTTGATTAGTCCTCGCATGACTCTTCTTCACACTGATTGATATCCGATTCGTCGACTCGGATATCAACACCTTCTACTGATCATGGAAGCTAGTGTGGCTAATGTGTCAGCAAACTGATTCTTCGTACTCGACAGATAATTGAAGGTAATCCGTCTGAACTTTACTTTAGGCTGATATCTTCCAGATACTGTGATGGTAGGGAATGAGCTTCTGATCTTTGGTTTTCCAATCACCAGTTGTCTGAAAGATGATAAGTGACGAATCTCTATATACATCAATCTTCTTGATTCTCAAGTCGAGGGCGCTTCAAAGAAGCGCCTGTAATACACGCAGAATATTCTGCGATATTGTTTGTGCAAAAGAACCTCAACTTGACAGCTATGGGAATATGGGCTCCTTTTGGCGAGCTTTAAGATAGCATGTAGAAAGGGGCTGCTCCAACTCCATTTCCGTTCTGATTTACTGCACCATCAAAGAACATTTGCCAATCATGAGGAGTTTCGTATTCTTCTTCGCCTACCGCAAATAGAATAGCTTCGTCGGGGAAATTCGTCCCAAAATAAAGCTCATAGTCAGGCACGGGATGATCCGCAGGTGGTCTGCTATTGCCTGCCCCTTGCCTTACTCATGCTTCTGGGTGACGTACACAATATCGAACTCTGAGAGTAACATCTGCCACCTTGCTGTACGGCCCGTGAGGGCTGGCTTTTCAAAGAGATACTTCAGCGGGTCCATCCTTGCAATCAGCATGGTCGTATAGTTCAACATGTAGTGGCGTAGGCGTTTCGAGGCCCATGTAAGAGCACAACAGGTCTTTTCTAGAACCGTATACCTTGTCTCATAATCAGTGAACTTCTTGCTGAGATAGTAAATGGCTCTTTCCTTCCTACCCGTTTCATCGTGCTGACCAAGGACAAAACTCATGGATGCTTTCATTACTGACAGATACATCAGGAGAGGTCGACCAGGCGTTGGCGGGGAGGATTGAGTAGATATTTCTTCACTTTGTCAAACGCCTTTTGTTTTGGCAATCCTCGTTCCTTGTGTCTATCTTTTCTGAAAGGAAAGGCGGGGTCTTCTTTCTGAGCAGTTTAAAGATCGGCTCACAGATGGGTGTGGGCTGGGCAATGAACTTGCTGATGTATTGTAGCCTGCCCAAAAAAAAAGCCCTGATTTCTTTCTCTGTCTTTGGTACCGGCATGTCGATAATTGCTTTGGCTTTTGCAGGTCGACTTCGATTTCTCTTCTGCTGACAATGAACCCGAGTAGCTTACCTGACGAAGCACCAAACCTCCTCCCGGCTTTATATGCTTTTGCGGATGAATTCGAAGACTGTATTTCCGCAATCTGTCAAACACTTTCTTCAAATTCACGGTCTTCTTTAGCCCAAGACTTGGCGATCATGTCATCGACATAGACCTCCATTTCCTTGTGTTTCATATCATGAAACAGCGCAGTCATGGCTCGCTGGTACGTCGCCCCGGCATTCTTTAGACCAAACGGCATCACCTTGTAACAGAACGTGCCCTCCTATCTGATATGGTGATAAACGCCGTTTTCTCTCGGTCTTCCTCGGCCATCTTGATCTGGTTATATCAATAGAAAGCATCCATAAAGTAAAGGACAGCATCCCATGTCCAGCGGTGTTGTCCACCAGAACATCGATGTGAGGAAGAGGAAAATCATCTTTTGGGCTAGGCGTTTTTGGACTCACGGAACCAGCTTTCAAATTGAGGGAAAAACCGTTCTCGAAGAAGCGTGACCATCCAGTTGAATCTCGTTACCCTTCGCGTGTGGTTATGGGGGCGGGCCTACTTTCCACTTTGTTACTATGGAGTCGGGCGGCAAACAAGTGAATGCGATCCCGCCCTCCATCAGCCGGTGTGTGTGGTCTTCGCTCCTTATAGCTCTACACCGCCGCCGGTCACTTTCGCTCCTCTACCATATTCATTGATTCATTCTTTGGAAGTTAGGCACGGGACTCGATAGCGCAGGCACAAGACCTTTGAATGCAAACAAAGAATAGCGAGACCGCATATCGTTTGGAACCCAAGCTTACCTTATTATTATGAAAAGGGGAAGGTTTGATAAAGGATAGTAGGTGTAGGTCTTTCCAGCTGGATTCATTAATGCAAACTGGAACTCCAAAACTTGAAGAACTGGTCTTGGAAGGAAATATTTATTAAAATCATAATCTTTCAGAAGCTGGCATCGCTAGTTGACTCCTCCTCGTCGACAGCTAGCAGTTTCTGGACTAGCCTTCCTTGCCCGCCTCAGAATATTCCTTCCTTTTCGACTGGTGGGACGAAGTCGCATTGATTGAATCGGTTCTGGTCTTCGCTGAAAAAGTGAGGCTTTACTTGACGAGTAGACCTTAGTTACCCGCTTATTGGGACCTGCAAGAAGCTGAGTTTCTTTGCTTTCAAAGTTTTTGGAAAAAAGAAAAAGTCAAAGCAGCAGACCAGTAGTTCCAGTATCCACCTTTAGAGAAATTTTTGAAGAAGGTTCCGTTTAACACTTCTTGGCCAAGCAGGAAGAGCAGAAAATAAGTGCTTTGTCGGTTGAAGGTGCTCTCTTCTCTACTCCTAGACATAGGATAGAGGCTCACTCTGAATCCATAGTATCCTCTGCATCTTATGCATCTTCTGTCTTGTCTCTTGGTTTCAGGGAGCCTGTGAGCAAGAGTTCTCCCCCGAAAGTGGCTTTCTAGGAGGGAAGTGGGCTTCATTCAATGGAATGCTTTGTTGGTTCAGCTCAAGGGGTCAGGTTTTTCGGTTTAGTGTGGAGGGGGGCGCTCTTTGTTGACCTTTCAGGGGACATGTTAGAATGTGAAGCTGGCAATACGTGCTTGAGTCGATGATCAATCCGCCGTTCCATCCTTCTATAGATGGTGATCAGATTTGTTAAGATCTAGAATCATCTGTGAATCCCCACTTTGATTGACCTTGACCGGTCATTGCTGGAAAATAGGGCCCTAGCCTCGTCGGCCCTCCAATTCTCAACCCCGACCTACACAAGTGGTTTTAGAACCCACATTTTGAAAAGTTCTGTTAGGTTCTTAGTAGCAGTCGGCGACCTTTTCTTCTTTTACTTCACATAGCTTTTCGTCTCCTTGATAGCTGGAAGTTCTCCAAAAGTATGAAAAGCTGGAGGACTTTGTACCATCCATTCCAGTGTGGTTGGATTCTGTTCAACAGCCCAAGGACTTGGAGCACATCTTTTGTTATTTCCACTGCTTGAAGTGATTGTTACGACCACGAAGAAACGACGAATCCCAACTACGGATATATAAGAGCCAAAACTGCTAAGGGCATTCCATCCAGCGTAAGCATCTGGATAATCTGGAATGCGACGTGGCATACCCGAAAGCCCTAAGAAATGCATGGGAAAGAAGGTCGGATTAACCCCGAAAAAAGTGATCCAAAAATGGATTTGACCTAAAGTTTCAGGGTATGTCCGACCAAAGATTTTACCCACCCAATAGTGAAATCCTGCAAATAAAGCAAAAACGGCTCCCATAGAAAGTACATAATGGAAATGTGCAACCACATAATAAGTATCATGTAGAGCAATGTCTAGCCCAGAATTTGCCGGGACTATTCCAGTGAGTCCTCCTATGGTGAACAAAAAGATGAACCCTACAGCAAATAACATGGGTGTTTTGTATTGTATCGAACCCCCCCACATGGTAGCGATCCAACTAAAGATTTTGATTCCAGTGGGGACAGCTATGATCATGGTAGCTGCGGTGAAGTAGGCACGGGTATCAACGTCTAAGCCCACAGTAAACATATGATGAGCCCAAACAAGAAATCCAAGAACACCTATACTGATCATGGCATAAACCATGCCTAGATACCCGAAAACCGGTTTTCCCGAAAAAGTCGAAACGATATGACTTATGATACCGGATCCCGGCAGAATTAGAATGTAAACTTCAGGGTGCTTCTCTCTTCTACTAATAGTTGCGGATGAATAGAAGAAAGGTGGACTATATCATCAACTTATTCCATTTGTCTAGGAAAGCTAGCCATGCTTTATGGTGAATACTGTCAGGTTTAAATGCTTTGAGATCGTAAAGACTGTAATATTCCTCAATAAGGAAGAATCGTCGTGATTTATGACTTCGGAAAGTACTTGATTTAAAGTAATCTAGCATCATGATAACATCTTTTCGACTTTGTACAGACCATTGATAGTAACCATTTTGACTACTATCAAAGTAGATATTTCCTCCAAATACTACCTTATAAGACTCTACATCTTGTAGAAGTTTATTAGTTACTCGAATACTTAGTTGAGGTAGTTGATTCTTCATAGCGATACCAATGGTACCATCAGCATCAAAGAATCCTGCAAACCAATTTGATTGAGCATCTAGTGTAATAGGTAGAATTACAGGGATATCCAGTACTTGACAGACACGATGTAGTTGAAGTAGTCGTGCTGAATGTCGAATATGACCATTAATACAATTCATTAGTTTAATCATACCAAGTTTATTATGTAGTCGATAACGATAAGCTTTAGCACCTGATCGCATTTTAATACTTCCACCAAGCATATGTTGGATATATCGTAGTAGTGGTAGATCTTCAAGTCCTATAGTAATTTCAAGAGAAGTATATCCTTGTTTACTAACTTGAATACTTCCATCACCATCGATAATTCCAGCTAGCCACTCACAGAAGGATTTAGGATAAGTTGTTGCGCATGTAGTCTCTGAGGTTCCTACTAGACTGCTTTTATGTCGTTGGTTACCTGCTGATTGTGTCTTAGATACTCCATTTTTACTAGATCGGGGTTTTACTAGAAAACCACTTATTCACATAGTAGGAGTACCATTAAGCAGACAGTCCCAGCATACAGCGCAATGCGTATTCAGATTTTCATCTGAAAAGGGCCATTTAAAACCGAAGAACCAAAAGAGATGCTGGTATAATATGGGGTCTCCCCCTCCAGCGGGATCAAAAAAGGTTGTATTAAAGTTTCGATCGGTTAATAACATGGTAATTGCCCCTGCCAGTACCGGAAGTGATAATAAAAGTGGGAATGCTGTCACTAGAACGGACCACACAAATAGGGGTGATCTATGCATAGTCATTCCAGGTCCACGCATGTTGGAGATAGTTGTTATAAAATTGATAGAACCTAAAATGGATGAAACACCAGATAGATGAAGACTAGAAATTGCTGAATCAACTGCTCCTCCAGAATGGCTGGTAATACCACTTAAGGGCGGATAGACCGTCCACCCAGTGCCGCTGCCCACTTCCACTAAGGCTGAGCTTAATAGGAGTAAGAGACTTGGTGGCAACAACCAGAATGAAATATTATTTAATCGTGGAAATGCCATGTCAGGTGCACCTATCAGAATCGGAACAGACCAATTACCAGATCCACCTATCATCGCCGGCATAACCATAAAAAAGATCATTAAAAAAGCGTGAGCCGTTATTAAAACATTATAAAGTTGATGATTCCCACCAAGAATTTGATCGCCCGGTCGTGCTAATTCCATACGAATCAGTACTGAGAAGCATGTGCCCATCACTCCAGCAATGGCACCGAAGATGAAATATAAAGTCCCTATATCCTTGTGGTTAGTGGAGAACAGCCATCGGACCAGATTTGTCATAGAAATTGAATATTATTTTCTTTCGGTTCTGCTTTCTTGCTCTAAAAATTTCTTGTTCTAAAAATGAAGAAAGACTTGTCGGAAATCACCGGTTGGGTTAGGCCAACCAAGAAAGAAATGGGATTTTTGGGCGTAACATTCTTTTGCTTTTGGAACTTCTGTCCCATACGCACCAACTCCTTTCTCTCGGATGTAGCCACAAACAAGATATAGAAAGAAATAACAATGATAAGTGGGTAAACTTGGTTGTATACCAGAAGCTGAGAGACTACATGTTCCTAAGTAGACAAGAAAGCTCCCAGTAGGAAGTGAATCCACCCCGAACACAATCTCCGGATGACTGTATGGCCTTTTCTTTTAGAGGATTGTAGTATTTTACGTTCTGGGGGTGCCCTTCCGCTCTGCCCTATCATTTTCGCATCTTCGGTCAAATCAAAGCTTATCATAGAAGCACTAGTTGTACTTTCGTAATAGGTAGAGCGATCATCTGGATGTGGAAGATGAGTCACTAGAACTAATTCGAGTAGATATCTATTAAGGGGATCACCGTCTCGGTGCCCTTTTCTTTTTGAGGCCCTTATTTACATACGAAATCATCCATTTGAGCCATCGACAGAACTACATCTTTGTTCACAAGAACTAAGTAGATGGGACCTTTCAGAGACCGCTCCAGTGTACAACAAATCCTTTTAGATCTGATTCACTTCCCGGACTCATACAATTACAATAGGGTCCTTCCTTTATCTTTCGAATTATCACAACATAGGCGGATGCCCCAGGGTATGCAATCTTGCTTCCCTCTATCGGTTGACCAGGGCCGCAAGAAAGATGTCTACTATGTGCCCACCAATGCTCACTCTCCTCAACTTCGTCGATCCTCGTACACGAACTCATCTCTGAATCATTCGAATACAAGTCTATCAGGATTCGCCAGAAGCACTTAAAGGAAGAGGAACCGTTTGCATGCAGCATCCTTTCCTTCCTCTTGAATTATCTTTATTAATTACATTTCTGCATGAATCAATCTTGAGTCTACTCGAGCCTCAAAAGCATATCGATATGAATGACCTTTTTATCACTCTACGAGAGAACCCTCCTTGAAACGACTTTCGTAGCAATCGATTTATCTAGTGCATGATCATCGCTTTAGCTATTGAACTGGACCCTGCCTCTAAAGCTGAATATGAGCTTTCTTTCTATTCGAAACTAGCTCTGGCGGCTGCCCCGATCAGGAAGGCTCTTTCACATCGTCTAATCTTTGAAAAATGTTTGGAAACAATTCTTAGGTACCGATTCAGGAAAGCAAATCAAACGACTACTTACTAGCTTTTTTGTGCTCCTAGCCCTTTTATTTTGATCTAAAGTATTACCTGTGGCTACCCGCAAGCTAAACATTGATTGTTCTATGAGCTTCTACACTCCCAAAGACAGTAATCGATTAATTTGGTATGGAAGACGCATTGGATTGGTCACGCAGAGATTCTTTCTTTTGTAGCATTTCTTTTGGTACTCGATGCCATCACGCTCCTACAGAAGCTCTCCCTCGCCCCTTTGAACTGACCAACGAGACTACTATCTCCGCCGGAAGCTAGGCGCATTCGTCCTATTATTGAAAGGTAGACTGAACACTAACCAGATTGGCATCTTTCCCGGGAGAACTAAAGCAACCTCTATCTATTAACGACCACTTGGGAATCGCTAGCTCGCATACGTTGGTTCGCTCGTACGCCCTGCTCGATTTACAGCTAGGGAAGTGAAAGGAGCAAGTTCTTGCTTGGCATGTGACTTCTACGGCAATCCCATGTCTTCAGGCAAGGTAGCCTTAGCTATCCCAGGTTGTGAACTGGCTCCAATCAGTGCTATTCTCCGATCCATAGTTGCATTCTATTTCCATATTTCTGAGTGAGCTGAACAGACGCTTTCTTATCTTACGATAAAATGACTCTTAACTTAGCAAAATGTAAAGCTCTTTGAAAGAAGCCGGTGAAATTCTTTCCTTAATGGGCGAATTATCTTAACGAAAGCCTTCTTTTTGACTCTCGTGTGAGGGTTGTCATAACTTGTGTCTATCCGCTGTTAAATGACTTAACTTAATAGAGTCCTAAGGGCAGTCTCAAAGATAAGGGGTTCAAGCCGTATTCGTTTTGATTAGCTGTCCCAGGGATAAGAGTAAGTATTGGCTGTTGGCATGTCCGAGCTAAGATCGGTTGAGGCAAAAAGCCCTTTCCTTTCAGTCGTTCGCTAAGCCTCCTCCCTTTGTGTAGAGCTTCCCTTCTTTCGCTAACTCGCTGCTCGCCTCTGAAACTTGGGTTGGGTTCCCTGTCCTTCTTTCACTTGGGCAAGACGTTGTGACTTCACTGTGCTACTACTCTTCTAAAGCTATAAGCAAAGCAAAAATTAATTACTCAACAGAAGGCACGGTACTCGGCTTCTTCTGTGCTGCACTTGGATTCATGTGCAGGGGATACGATCACAGCCTATTCTGATTCCTTGCATGAATAAGCTCTGGGACTGATGACTTTCACTGGGAACAACTCCTGGCTCTAAAGAACCAGGAAAAGAGAGTGATTACTAGGAGAGGCGGAAGGAAATCGCTGTAAAGGAAAGGGACTGCGCTTTAAAGAAAAAGGTTTGCTTGAATTAGCTCTTAACCTTGGCCTCCCCTCCCCCCTTTATCCTGATAGCTTTAAACGTAACTAGCTTTCTAGCTTGCTCCTTCATTTTAAATACTTTCAATACTCCCGCTACAATGTAAGGAGGTCAGACTGATAAGGGAACTTAAACGCAATCCTCAGGAAAGGAAGCTCGGCTGTAACCTATTTTCGCTTAATATCCATTGGCCTAGCAATTACAATTTGAAGGGCTTAGGATGAGAACTACATGTAAGCTTTCTCCTACTCCATGAAAGTAGCAATGGGTTTTTGATATGCTGAACTCGAAAGGAAAGAAAAAAGATCCTATGAAAGAAAGACTCAATCAATGGCTAAAGCTCGCCTACCAATAAACTTACTTCAAAGACTCCTGCCTTGCCTGGAGAGAAAGAAGATTTTATAGTGGAAGAAAGCTGTGATTTCCTGGGATAAGACTATCAATATCACAAGGCGAAGAAGGCGTATTCTATAGCGAAAAAAAAAGAAATCCATCTATGATAGACCCGCCCTAGTAAGTTCCTTACAACGGGAGATAGGGAAATCGTTAGAGTGGGGGGTTTTTCTATTAATAAGGATAGGCCCTCTTATTCTTTTTCTTAACTCAATGCATATTCCACCACATATGACAAGCCCGATTCCATCCTCGAAAAGCCATACCTAGAGAAGATCTAGAAAAGACCTCTTTCTTTACCTATATGGATGGCTAGCAACCGGAACTGGGACAGAAGGAATTCAATAAAAGTTGCCATCTTCCTAGGAGACGGACAAGGAAGCTAAAGAAGGTTTTCTGCCAGCGACTACGGCATCTCCCGCTATTACTTTAAATGAATCCGTGGGGCCGGCTTGAAAGCAGAGAATCGAAGATTGATTTTTGACCCAATTCCCGACTTGATGTTTTGGACCTTTTTGCCTTTCATCTTTTAGATGCTATCTCTATCTCTTCTGACCATAAAGAAGGGCTGGCTAACTGAACTCACTTGAAAGAGTGAATCATCTTACTAAAGCATGGTATCAAAGAGGGATAGAATCCATCTATTCGGCAAAGAACCATCCTTTCCCTAAGGCAGAAAAGCAAGTAAGCAAAGGCAACATAAAGTCTTCTCTTGTTAGGAAGAGGTGTAGGGGGATTTATCTTTGCAAGACCTTGCTTTTTACCTCTCGTACTCTTTTCTTAATGGGAGGACTAGGAATAAGAGTAGGAGTTGAACGGTTAGCTCTTCTTTCCTGGCTTTGTCATTATACGAGGATGAACTGGCACATAAGGTGCGTAGCGCGGCTCTCTGGTCCACTAGTAGTAGGGACTTGAAGACCGGTACAAGAGGAAAGAGGTTACCAATCTTCTCTGCTTAATCAGTCTCTTCTGGTCTCTTCGCTCGAAAGCCAGCTACCCAGCAAGCTTGCCTTCTCGTACTTGCCTCAAGAAGTTTACATTAGTCCGCTACCCTATAGTTCTTAGTATACGGTTAGGTAGGGAACATTTTTTACTATCTTTCTTTTTCCACCCACGTCACCATCTATTCTATACTCTTTTTTTAGTTGTCGCGGATGAAACCGTTACATATGCAATGCAATTCTATAGTCGTCCGTACACGTGCAAAAGAAAGCTTTCCATCATCGGTCAGTTTTTTTCGTTCCAGACGGTCGTCGTACGAGCGGATTACGTCAAGCAGTTCTCTGGATTAGAAAGAATTCGTGTCACTGAGAATTGGGAAGAAAGGTGTAGTATCCATTTGAACACTAAGGTAGCAGTGTGGGAGCGGTTCCCTGCTTGTAGTCGGTAAGGCGTAAGCCAATATGCGAATGCCTGAACCAAAAAAAGAGAGAAAGAAAGCATAGCCAGATCCATTTGAGTATAGCTAGGCGTACTCAAGGACTGATTTTCTCACTAAAGTCAAATCAATCTCCTAAACCTAGAAAGATAACTCTGGGATCTTCTTTTTCTTCTTAATCACCCGAAGGCGAGCTAATCTGTCTTGGTGCAGCTCCTAGTCCTGATCGATTGGCTACCGGGTGTTCACTCAAACTCAAAACGAATTTCATCCCGACGTTCTATCACTAGGATCCCTATCCCTATCTATAGCTCTATTCCCTGCGTCCTTCAACTCCATGCGTATGCACATCTGTACTACTTAACTTCCCCCTTCGCTACTCCCTGATTGATGGATTGACCCACCCACGTATGATCTGCACATGGGATGAAAAAAGATTCCTCAATAGCTATGAGATGATATTTCCCCTTGGACCTTTCATCTAATCTTGAATGTCCCTCTTTCCCTCTTAGGATTCTATTAAGATGGGAATTACTGGAAGGGAATGCCTTACAGGGAGAAGGGGTAATAGCCAACTAAAGAAGCATACCCTTCGTCCTTCTGAGTTATCTATCGGGCAAGCTAGCCATGCGGGAGTTGCTTCTCTCAAAGGATACGCGCATTATTACTAACCAAGTATGCTCCATGTTGAGATAGTTGGAAGAGAGAGTAAGCTCTATGGATGGTTGATTGATATAATGCACAATGCCCTACTATTCTAGACATAATGTACAGCGCGCTAAGAGAATACAATCGATCGTCCATAAGGGAATGCACCCCGCGGAAAGGAAACAAGGGCTAATTGGCCGCACTCTACCCTGTTATGGGGCAAGAAAGGGATTGACAAACGAAGCACTGGGGATTCAGAAAAGGGAGAGACCATTTGTTAATAAAAGGCATAAAGGTAGCACTGGATAAACTTTCTCCGATCTATGATGATGCCTGCCTTCCCTTTCCCTTCCCTTACTAATGTGGGATCAGTTCCTCCCGAACACCTCCTAGGAGCGTCGCATTCGATGCATATTACTCTCTAAAGTAAGGAGATCTAGCTTACCCGAATAAGCTGGCAAATGCGAAAGCACTTGGAAGAAAGAAAGATGGGTTCAGGCCATGAAGAAGGGCTAAAGGTGGAAAAGAAAGGTGTAGCTGGGCATATCCATGTTTGGGCACTTCACATGATGGGTCTTCCTCTTGCAATCGAGAGAGGCAAATAGGCGGAAATCGGTACACTTTTAGTACGGTGGTATGCGAGCAGCAAGACAGTATGCAATCAATAAATAGGAGAAAGCTTACTCATAGTACGGTAAATAAGCACAAGCAGGAACCGTACAAGAACGAGTCAATTGAATAAGCGCACCTGGAAACAGTCAGTCTTACTTGCTCCATTAGTGGGTCTAGTCTATATGGAACTCGTCTATTGCTTTTAGTAAACAATAAAAAAAAGAGGTATATTGGTTGGCTGTCTTCCTCACCTGTCAACTCGCAAGCAAGCATTCGTTGTCTTTTGTCACTCTGTTGGTTTGGCATCTGTCTCCCCCTGGCATCATTTTTTGCTTGTGGGCCTGCTCTTGTCCTTTCCGCTGTAGTTTTGCTTTTGTTTAGTCTTCTTCGCATCCTGCTGAGTGGATCTCGTTTTGACATTCTTTCGTTCTTTCCCCCTTGGGCCTGGAACTCGACTCTCGCTTTCTACCTTGGAAATAGTCGTACCGTTTGGCTCGGAGTTACTATTTAGTCGCTTTTATAGTACCACTTTCTGGATCGGGGATAGCTACTGAACTTTTATACATATGCAAGGATGTAAGTAGCTATCTTCTTTTCCGCTGGTACACTGATGTTGATAGTAATCTTCTTCCTGTAGTAAGGAGCGAAGCGGTAGACTATGGGCAAGAAAGCCTAGAGTTCATAATTAGAGTGACGATTCTCGGCATCTATTAGCTTATTGCCAGCAGCGGGAATTTTTCTTCTAGCTCGACTTCTTCCTCTTTTCGTAGTCATACCCTACATATTATATTAAAAGAGGTGCATAGCGGTATGTTTACGATTCAATGTGGTTGACTTCTATTGTATTGGACAAAGATCTACTGTAAGATGATGGGGATCTAAGGCTCTGTCCCGCTATTCCTGGGATTCTTTAATCAAAAACCCGGTAATCTCTGACAAAAGAGATTGAATACGCGAAAGCCGAAGTCGTAGAAAGAAAGTCGGAAGGGAATGCAAACGGCCATTGATCCAGCTGCTTCTGTACCAGACACAGTGAGATTACCGACCCGGATGTAACAAGCCAACCGGCAATTTCCGACTGAATCAAAAGATTGAGGTAGTGCTAACTAACTGAATGCCAATACTTTTCCTGCGCCTACTTACTTTGAACCCTAACCCAGGTATTCATTCACTCCAGATTGACCGTCTGATGGGGATTCAGTAATGAGAGCTGAGAGCGCGGGTTAGATTATAGGGGATTACCGGGGTTGCCTTACTATTCAAAGGAGAGGCAGTTCCAACTAGGCCAGCACCGGTTGAAGCAAAGTCAACAGATTCGGCTGGGTCGCCTTTTGCCAGGTATTCACTCCTCCCTGATAGTTACCGGGTATTCCTCTTCATTGAATCTGATTCTTCTTCAAAGGCAGTCTCAGACTGAAGGACGGGAGATGCTCTTTCGTCGGCTGATACTGGTACAGCTAACTTATTGCCATCTGCTATAGGATGAACCGAGCGGTAAGTAAATAGTCAGCGCGAACGGCTCACAGACCTCTCTGAGGCAATTACTTTGTAGCCGTCATCCACAGGTAAGGGGGCAGGCACAACAACTGCAGAGCTAGCCCATCCTTCTCACTTCACTCCTCTTGCCCTAAGGCTTGGAACTTCACTGAAAGCTGGGTCTGGTAACTTAACTTCGCAAGCTTCAAAGCGGGTAAGCAAGCTCGGGTAAAGAGAATAGCCGGCTTCAGGAAAGGAAGAGAAGTAGTTTACTTGTGAAGGCAGGTTTGGGTCAGTTCGCGGCAGGGGAAGGAGATTGAGTGGGTTCTGGCCACTCCGACAGAGAAGGAAGCCGGCCAAAGTAGAATACGATTAACCGGAACAGCACCCGCCTATTGAAGGCCAGTTGATGCCGGGGGAAGACTACCTACTATAAAAGAAGGGGAGCCTGCCAACGAAAGAGGGCCGGGATCCGAGCATCTTCTTGAACCACCAATCATATTAGGATGGAATACGAGTCGTAGACCTTCAGGCACCACGAGAGCAGCCCTAGTAGGAGTTTAAAGTCTGAGGTCAACAGCTGGTGTAAATCGGCCTCTCACCTCTCCTTTTTAGGAGGTAAACGAACAAAGACCAAAACATCATCACAATAAGAAGTTCAGTTTTCAAGAACCGGAAAATCCGGGCGTATATGATTTCCTGCTCCCTCTACAGTCGATGTCTGCAAATCGCCTTTCAGTTGGAGTTGAAGTGAAATCTGAACCGGATTCCTCTTCTAGTTATTAGTTGTAACGTTGAGGCTCAAACTAAAACAGAGAAAAGCCTTCAATCAAAGAGCGTCGCCCGCGTGCTGACTTCCTATTGATTCCAGGAGTTGATTCAAAGAAGAAAATAGATTCAATAGATTAGATTATAATAGAATAATAGAGGCTAGTGCCACTTCCACCGCAAAGTCGGATGTTTTCATCTAGTTGATTCTTCTTCTCTACCTGAGCACATTCACCCTAACTACAATCGACATTGGTTCCGTCATCTTCTTGTGGCTTATTCGCCGGGTGGTATTATACCTATGCCAACCCAGCTGGGATTCCCAGAGATCTTCCTGGTATCTCTCTATCCAATGGGAATGGTTAGGCAAATGTCAAAGGATTCGTTTCGTTCTTACTGGGACTTTCTTTTATGCAGCGCATGGCTGAAGATCTCAGTCAACAGTATGATGACGACACGGTCATGTATCTTGAGCAGTCTTTATTAATTCATTGGATGACTGCTTCAATAGAATACATACAATGGTTTATGCTAGCTAGCGTCGATTTATCTATCACCGCGGAGGAGTGGATCAACCACTGGCTTTCGTCTTTCGTCCTGATCGGAAAGACCAACTTCAAAATTCAATATGGTCGAATGTTCCGAGCTTATGACTGAATACGTCAGCAGAACGCTCCGCTTCCGTTAATGGAGTCCGGTCTTTCCTTTCATATTGATGCGGGTCGCCTCGCCTTAGGCGAAACCCTTGTCTATGCTATGGTTTGGCAAGGTATTTGTGGCCTAGCCCTACTCTATAAGGCACACGTTTTTCATGCGCGAGGCCGTCTATAGAAGGAAAGCTTCAATCCTTCCTCTTCACAACGGAAGAAATATAAGACTTGTTGCGCACCTGAGCGCCTTTGCTCGATCCGTAGAATACGGCGTAACTATCAAAGAAGCCGGGGCCTGGGTCGGGCGCACTTGGCATGTTTAAACCAGCAGATCGGGCGCGTATGTCTTGATTTGAAAACGATTGGTAAGCTGGGCTGTTTTGAGCTGAGCTTCTATGGTTGTAATAACCTGCCGGTACGGATTCAAGAGAAAGGAAACAGCTATCATATACGTACTTTATATCTATAACAATTTGAAAAAGGTGCCTCCAGAGGCCGGTGGGGTTCAGCCGTATTAATATAGGAGTGGCCCTCCTCCCGTATGAAGTAGTTCTGAGGAGCCGGATGATTCGGAGGAGTCAGCTTATTGACTATTGCTGGTTCAGCGATTGGTCGTGCGAAGGTGCTCAAGACGGAAGATCAATTCATGGCGAGAAAAAGACCCTTTCTGGCAAGAGTCCGAAGGAGAGTGGAACGCCTTCTGTCCGCCGCTAAGGAGGATGAGTGAGGATGCATGCGTAGCTCCCGCAGATATAGGAGAGGCCTTTCGCCTTTAGCTAATCTCGAATGTTGTTACCCAATTCACTATACCCACGGTTGGGGCTTTACATCAAGTGGAAAACCGGGCGCTACTGATGCAGCTCGTTCCACCGTGCTCTTTTTGGAAAAAACAGTGAAGCACAACCCCATCTTTGTCTTTTGCTATAACAAGTGCAGCTTCTAGTTCGACTGGAGAAAATGTAACCGGTGCTGCTAGTGGTGGATAAGCTTGCTATGGTCTAGTCCGGACGGACCTGGAAAGCGCGATGGATATGTTATCAGCCAATGCATCTTCTTGCTACCCGATTTTGACAATACCGATGTCGATAATCTGACCTTGGGCACAGACAACTATCAGTTATTTGCTTGCATCCGTGTAAACTCACTGAATAGCCTTCTTCGTACTTGATTTTAATTAACCTGTCTTTTTTCTTAAAATGATGGTGAGCTGTATTCCAAGTGAGAAGACTTCCGTAGGTCGCTTTCCCAGTGAAAGAGAGCCCGCATGAAAGACAAAGACCAGTCCTGCTCGTCCAACAGTTTTACCAGCCAGGAAGGATTGCAGGCAGGAACGAGACCTTGTGGGATGAATCCTTCTTCCTGGTGCCAAGCTAAACGCTAACAGCGGATTCTATCAACGCCGAAACACCGTATTCTGTGCATCTACGTGGACTGAGTGGCTAACCATTATAGGAGTAGGGCTATCCATCTTTCGATGTGACAACCAAAGTGCTCTAAAACTTGCCTTCCATCCAGTTCTTCATGCCCGAAGCAAAGACATTGAAAATGCCAAAAGCTGCAAAGGCCGAAAAAGGAAAGAAAATCTCTCGATCCGGCAAGGTGCAAAGCGAAGTACCATTTTCTTCTTAGAACGTAAGCTCTACTAACTTCATAGTTACAACGGATTGTCCGATAATACGTTATTAGATAACTAGAGTCAAGTGAGGAATGAGAGCTGTAAGGGAAACGATTTTCGGGGTGTCAGCTATCACCGGAGTATACTTCTTCATCTTTTGGGATATCTTGAATATTCCTATCAATGACTTTGATTAGGAGTCTCGAGAGAGACTGAGCGCGAAACCTCCTCTGAGTAGTCTTTGCGAGGTAGGTCTTTCGTTTCCAATAGAAGGCCGTCATCCTTTTGTCGTCAGTTAGCCACACCTAACCAAGATGTTGTTCACTACTTCGTAACCTCGCGGCTACTTCAAAAGCCTCTTATTCCTAACACGGGTATAATAGACTATAGTTCGTCTATCTCCAACTTCCGGTACACTCTGTGGACAGTCTATCGGCTATCAAAAGCTTGAAAAAAACACTCTTGCTTGCCATATATTACTGGTTCTGGCATACTGGACTTATTATAAGATAAGAAGCACCTCACCCTCTGCTAGCAGTTTTATTCTCTTACGCAATTCCGAGTTGAATTATAAATGCAGCAGTTCTTTATATACGATACCACTCGCCATGTAAGACCAATCTCTTGATAGAGAAGAAAGGACCAAGGACAAACTTAAGGTTGTTGTACAGAAGATAATACGTAGTCGCCGAATAAGGGCCACCTTGCAATACCAAAGTTGCCATGACAGCCATTGCTGCATCCACCTACGGAGTACAGTATACTCAAGCAAAGTCTTATGGTCATCAGACTCATAAAACTTATCATCCGGTACCACTAGGTCTTTAGGCCTAGAATGATCACGAAGGATATCTATAAGTACACCAACCACGTAAGGGGACAAAGGAGCTCCCCTCCCAAGCCACAGATCAAAAGGTAACCGGATCATATGATAAACAGCAAAGAGTCGTTCTGCCCTCTTTGCACGTTTATGATAGAAACGGTCAACCGATCGACGAGACAAGCCCATGATGCGAGCTAAGGTAGTCAACCTTAATGAAGGTGACTGAACCATTAGAGCACCCAGAGCGAGAGGGTGAGAGAAACCAAGCAAAACGCGTGGAGAGACAGGAGAAAGATCAACTGTCAAACCATGCACTTTAAAGCGCTTAGCAAACTCTGCACAGCCCTTATGTTATGAGAGATCAATGATTTCGCTACCCTCCCTTCTATTCCTCGATCTGCTATCGATCTGATTCGATTGTCTTTTCCCGCAGGGAAGTCTTTTCTTTTTTATTTATGGATAGGAATAGGGAATAGGACTATCTGCTTTATACTCTTCCACGTAAGAGTGAATCGTAGCGTTTATATCTGGGATTAAGCTCTGCAGCCAGCCTATGCCTTTCAGGCAGTTTCTTTCCCTTCTAGCTATAATAACTTCCTTTCCCTCTACAACCTTGCTGGGATTGCTTGATTGGGTTAGCATTCATAGCACGAGATGCAGTTCAGTTAAATAGATAACTCCATCTTTCCTGCCAGTCTGTCTAGCCCGTCTAGTAACAATATATATCTCCTCCCGCTTGACCGCTCTAACAGACTGAATCGGAACGTGTCATTTCAGTGGTTTAAGCTCTAAATCTATCTGTAGAAACATTGATCGCATCTCTAGGGTATTTCCTTTGGGGTCATGGCTCTGATAGAAAAGGTCTGCATCCTATTAAGTGGGAAGAGGTTCCCAAAGATTGGGTATTCGTAAAACTGAACAACTTGGTCTCTTTAGCTAAGCTCAACTGGTCTGTTGCTGAAAATAGTGTAGTGAGAAACTCTTCTCTAGAGTCATTAAAGCTAAATACCTGAATAGGAATGGGGTTGCAACCTCTTTTAGAAATGGTTCTCACATATGGAAAAGCATGGGCAGGGGACTCTATGCTAGCAGTGTACAATGGAACATAGGTAGTGGTAGTTCCATATCCCTCTGGTTTGATAATTGGTTTGGGGACCCTTAGATCCCTTATCTTTGGTCCTCTGAACCGAGGTGAAGAGAATCTCCTTATTTCATCCTCTATCAGAAGTAGTTCGGATGGACTCGTTGAGAAGCACCATAGAGCCGGATCTAACGTATAATTTCTGGAGGAAGTTGGATAGCTATCTAGAGATAGATAATCTTCCTTGCCCGTAACTCATGCCCTTGCCATAGGCTCTTATTCTTTAGTCCGTTTTGCTTTTGAAAGAGCCTTTGGTTTGGCGTCTGTGGCTCGTTTGATTGATTCCGGGTGCTTCGTGGGATTTTGAGAAGCCTTCTAAGCCCGCCCATCTTACTATACGCAATTCCTAGCTGACAGCTTGATGAAGGTCAGGTGAATACCCGATGATCGATATTGGCAAGACCCGTACCTCGCAACTGAGCTCGGAGTCACTGACCCTGAGTTTGTCAACTAAGCGCTTAGCCCCTGATTCTCCGAAGATAAAAGGTTTCCTCGTCCTGTGAGTTCATTGATGTCATATCGGTTAAGGGGAAGAATGTGATATATAATCAAGGATCACCCAACCCTTTCATGCTATCAATGAAAGTATAGCTTTTTCCCCGTGACCAAGACGTAGGGAATCCCAGTTTTTTATGAAAGAGAATGCTATACCGAATCCATTGCGTCTAGAAGAGCTCGTGTCAATCGAATGTCCCCCTTTCACCTATTCAACTCGGAATCGGGAACGCTGCTGAACCTAGCTACTCAAGGCTGATAGCGCCTGGAAACAAAGAAAGGCTTTCTCGTTGGCCAGACATAGAGGTTCCCCGCTGTTCTCTTAGTTGAAGACCCCTGTTCTGGAAAAACCTTTCTTCAAAGTAGTAGTCGTTTTGCGCACTAATTTGAGAATTTTTTCTCTTCAGAGATTGGCTCCTTCCTCTTTCGTCTTTGTTTGGTTGATGTAATATAGGTGGCAGAGGTTGATCAAGAATCCATTCAATGAGAGGCTGCTCTCTCCAACTCCTCGTTCTTTGATCCTTGACTGAGCCGATGATTGAGCTGCTTAAGAGAGGTCGCTACTTGCGCCTATTTACCTGAAATATCTCTGACCTCTACTTGAACAGGAGAGCCACTGGTCGTAGTCCGAGAGTCTTTCCACTGAACTATTCTCCCGCTAGAGTGATCAGTCGACAATGCAGCGACGATTCTAACGAACTCCCAGTCAAATGGGTAGCTCTTGAATCTGTCTATGAAGTTGCTTTAGCGAGAAGTCTTGATTGATATAGGCTTTCTTGGATCGCTCACAGGCTTGCTTTCAAGAGTGGGAAATAGAACTTGGTACAGCCTTTTGCCTAAAATCCCATACCCACTTGACTAAGGGACTTCTATTCTGGTGTGATCAAGCTTGTGAGAGTAGTCCCTTTACTGCCGAGCCAAGAGCGTCCCTAGGATAGAGATCCTATCTTGGTTAATTTCGTTAACCTCTAATGGGCGCTTCCCCTTGGCCAGTTCGTAAGAAGCTTCTTTCTCTCCGGAGCCGGAAGCTTTATCGACACCAGATTGGGCTTTTTCAGCGCCGGAAGCTCCTGACTCCGTTTCCGCGGGAAACATCCTATTGGGTTGGACCTCCCAAGCGCCAGAATAGGAAATGACCCCCTCCGAGACACTCAAAATTAGAAAAGGTAGAAAACTATGTAAAGAAAGACCTAAGCGAGACATGAAGTAGATTCGTAGATAATAGCCATATAAAGATATGAAAAAGAATATGGAGATATAGAAAAAGACACGTAGAAAGCCGGACTTCTTGTTCAAACGAAACAGAAAGATGAGGCCGAAAATAAGTATTGCAAAAAGGACGAGATTGATACCACTAGTCATTATAGCGATTCCTTTTGATCCTAGATAAGGCCCAAAGGAAATAGCTGCAAAAGCACCGAGACCCCTCGCGAGTAAACGAAGAATTGTAGAAAGAAAGAATTTCATGCTTGTTTACAAAACAAATGTGCCTTTTTTTCGCCAGCCTAAAGAGGCTGTGCCGGGCTGTGCACTTCACTTCAGCCCTTCACATCAAGGTGACAGGATTCGAACCTATGGCCCTCTGTACCCAAAACAGATGCGCTGACCAGACTGCGCTACACCTCGTATCACCCCCCCCGGAGCATATAGATCCACCCGATCGATGAACACTTGAACCGAACCCGCCCATTTAGGCACAGGGACGCGAGAACCAATCCGAGTAATCAACCGCTTTTTTTAGAAAATCTGCCTCCAGCAAGATATGGCGACGCCAAAAAGCCGTATAGTGCAGGAGCGCTCATATTTTTTTTTTGGCTTCCTCTTTCACTTGAATTTAAAAATCCGGCTCGCTCCCGGCTACGTGTCCTTTGGACCCTTCACCCGCTTAGAAGTGGATTCGAACCACTGACACAAGGATTTTCAGTCCTTTGCTCTAACCAGCTGAGCTACCTGAACCACTTTCCTAAAGTCTCTTTTCTTCATCGAATAGCGCCCTACCTTACCACTTTACTAGTAAGGGAAAAGTCCTTTACTAAAAAAATACACTAAAATAAAAATAGAAAAACACTAAACTATAAAAAAATAGTTAGATATAGGGCTTTTTTCGCTTGTTCGTCAAGCTTTCGAGCAGCTCTTTCAACTGCCGCCTAATCTCCCAACATGCTCAAGAACCGAGAGCCGTCCAGGGACTGGACGGCCGGAGGGAGCTTGCTTATAGAAAGAAGATAGGCCGGTCAAACAAAAAAAACGCGCAACAGGCTCTCCGTTCCTAGTCACTAAGTAGTGCTATTCGGGGGACTCCACCAAGAGGTTCTTTCTCTCACGCCCGCCCGTTCTGCCGGAGGAAATGGGATTCGAACCCATGATACAAGAAGATTGTATGTCGATTTAGCAAACCAATGCCTTAAGCCACTCAGCCATCCCTCCAAGTTCTTGATCGGAATTTGATGTGCGGTTGGTTGCCCGAAGGGCTATCTGATCCGATCAACTGCCTAAGCCGTAGCGCGCGTACTCTTCCTCTATCTATGAGCGAGACTCTATCCAGATCTCCCCAGCATCCAAGTCATCCAAATCTGCCAGGCGAGGCGACCAACGGGAGCTCGACTGTAAAGGAAAGGAACCCCACCACACTGAATGATGAACTTTGCGCCTCCAGTAGGGTCAAGCCAAGCCTGAATGGAATTCATATCTCCTTCGTCTGGTCGAGAAGGGACTGTGACTCTTCTATTCCATTACATTACGGAGAAGTCCATTTTCGTCATGATCGATCCACGTCCTACCCGGGCTTAGAAAGCTAGCTTACTAAGGCGAAGGACTTTTCTTTTTTGATTGCACGAGCTAGTCACTTTAGATATTTTTTCTATATAGACCAATCCAATCTCGACTTATTCAGCTAAGCCGAACATTATACGCAAATAGAACAATGAACACTTACTTAATCTCTTCATTTAACCAGTCGCCACAAGATCACTACTTCCAAGAAAGTGGTGGAATTTATATCCCCCGACTAAGGGATCTAAGCCTAAATTCAAGCCAAATTCAAAACATACTTATGTTAAGTTTGGCTAGTTGCTAGAAGAATGGCACTAGAAATTGTCTTCGGTCCAAGCTGGTAGATGTTCTTATTCCGGTCAGTTGGCTTTATACTAAACCATCGGATAGCCTTCTTTATATATAGAAATAGAATTTCCATGTTGATTGAGCGGAGTTGCTCGGAACAAGGTTTGGGGGGAGAGGGGAAGAAGGAGAGATGGCTATGCTTTCTTGAGAAAGGAGACAGTCTATTGAGAAGTTGGAATCAAGCAGTCGACGTGACAAATCGAAGGATTCAATTTAGTCGCTATTGGTCGATAGGTTGCCATTGCTAGCCCCTTTTCGATTGGACACTTTTTATATCCTGTCATTAATGTGGTGTGCCATTTCCACTTGTGATGGAGGAGGTCGCTTTGTAAGGTTGGTTGAGGGTCTCGCCTTTCGGAAAAGCATTTTTCTATATATATCATATGGTTTATTCTTTCTTTCCTTCAGTGAGTTCATTCCTTTTTCTCTCATCTTTCGGCGATATTTCTTTGCTAGCCGAGGTCTCTCGAGCAATAGTAGCGGCATTCTTTTCTTGACTATTTGCATCTTTTTCTGAGTTGGCTGTAGCATTGAAAACTCTTTCACTCTCTTCTTTACGAGGTTGGTGAAAAAGCTGAGGATTTGGTTCTCATTCCGCTGAAATGAAGAACAGAATGAGAGTGCCAAGTCTATTTTGATTAAGGAGAAGACAGTTAGAATTCACACATTGAAGTATGGTATGGGCTTTAGCCTTTGCTTTTCTAAGGACATTTTCACCAAGAAGTCTCTATTCTTAACTTAAGTTAAGGAGCTGATTATAGAGCAATCCCATTTTTAGGCTAGAACTCTAAGCTTTGCTTTTCTGGCAAACTCTACCACTAAGGAGTAAGCACAGCACTAGTGAAAATTCACACTCAAAATTCTTTTTTAAATGTTCCTCATTCCTCTCAACCTCATCTTCCCAAACGCCAAAAGAGATTCAATTCGAAAGCAATGGCTATACAGGTTTTTAATCGCGAGCGAGCAAAGTCGTAGTAGCAAGTTAAGAAGCAAGTGAAGTATACGAAAGGAGAGGAAAAGCGGCCGTTCGACTCGTTAAAGAAACCTTTCTCGATCCTGTGAGTTGAGATACTGAAACCTACCCAAGTTGCTCATCTCCCTCTGGTAAGCCTTCTGGGCACCCGCTAGACCCATCTCCGTTTTATTATGACGGATTGGCTCGGTGTGAGAGCTCTTCAGCCTCTCTTCCTCTTTCTCATCCCCATTTTTTCATTCATTTTATGCGAAAAGAAAACCTGCTTGGAATGGAGGAATAGGAAGCCCTTTGAGAAAGTCCCACAGTCTCCTCTCTGCGTGAATCCCAGTCGATGCATCTAGGGTTCTGGCTTTAATAAGTTCCATTGTAGATGTGCCATTTTTTTCGGGATTTTGGGCTTACTCTTCTTTTCCTTCGGCGAGGATACTTTAGTTCCAATCGTTTGAGGAAAGCCCGCTTTTTGGCATCAATGAAACTCTTTGATCTAGGAGAGAATGCCACTAGATCAAAGACTGAAGAAGGAAAAGATAGAAGACAGGATGTGACTACTGCTCTCCTACAGAAAGAACTGGATTGTACGCGTATCGATAAGTAGATTCGGGATGGGAATAGAGAATGCATTTTCTCCCTTAGAGCACATCGTTATATACATCGAACTCAATGTGTTAAGCATATTATAATGCTAACTGAAAGGATTCAATTTCTTAATTCATTCCCGGAGCCGGGGGAATAATGATAGTCGAAGGGAGGTAGCGGTCTAAGCCTCTTAGGGTTGGCATAGGAACTATTCTCTCACCCACAGGAATCAAGTGATGAGACCCAGTGAAGTGCCCAGAGGTAGGAAGAAGTGAATCAGAAATGAACAACTATAAGAGAGCAGAATAAGCGGAGCGGTCTTGGAGGAAGGGCATGGATTACCCCTCGGGGGGGAAGCTCTGATTGTCTTTGCTCCTGCCGCCGCCTCATGGAGGAAGACGAGGAGTAGGATCCTCAGTGGATGAGATAAGATGTTTATTGAGGAGTAGGCTTAACCTGCGGAGGAGAAAGACCAGTGAGGAGCACCTTTAGAACCGCCCGGAAAGTCCCAGGAAAGCCTCAGTTGGGTAGGTAAAAACTTCCGGTATGGGACAAGCGAAGCGATCGGCCTTTGGACAGGTTGGTGAGTCTGTCCATTTTTTGAAGTGAGGAAAGTAAGTGGATTCCGTTCCTGAGGTTCTTTCTTCGCAAGAGTCAATGCTAATAAGGCAAGACTGGATTAAATACCTGAATGCCAGGCAAGCTCGTCAATCCCGATGCTAGCGAAGCGTCACTTCAACTAGTCCATTCTCGAGGCAAGCCGGTAAGCCACATCAGCCAGTAAGCCACATGAGGCGGCGGCACTTCCATGGAGGTCCCGCATGAATAGAGGCGCGCAGGCAAGCGAATAGGAAAGTAGTCTTTATCCGCGGCAAGCATATAAAGTACCGAACAGCCCGAGGAGTAGGCTAAGATCAGATCGATAGCTTCAATAGCAAAGAGGAGGTCCAGTACCCAAAGCTTCCAACGCTACCAAAGCTTCGGAGTTTTTTTCCTTTTCCTAACGTAGGAGGTCCTTTAAACCCTTAGCCACCTCGATTACGCGACGTGAGAGACGAGGCGGATAGGCCCCTTCCACACCCACAGCCCTCCTTTGGCTATATCGGAATCGGTAGAAAGGGGATTACGAAGAATCGTAAGACAAGACTAGCATCTCATATTCCTTATTAACCTTGGCTACATCATCAGTCATTTCCTTTGGAACTACCCCATAACGTTCTGTTGCTTGGTCCTTCACAAGGTTCCAACCACCACACCAGAAGCCGGCATCTCTTAACTTAAGGAAAAAAAGCGGGAACGCGGTCGAATAGATCAATGGTTGGCCCGGCCAAAGCTTATAGATCGGTTGGCGCTGGATCTAGGGCATCGTACTCAGGGGATAGGCACTCGGCTCGCTCAAGGCATTCCCTAAGCTATGTTTCGAGCGTTTGCTCAGCTGCGGAGTCAATTCAACGATTCCCCGACTTGATTTTCACACACAATAAGCTTCTTCAAGCGAGGTCTCTCACATCTCCTGATGCTTGGGTACTGCCCTACCGTTGTATCCCGCGCTTTCATTCTACGCTAAATCTCGATACCTTTTCCTCGTCTTCAGAGATGGGACGGACTCCACCCATAAACCTTAGTCGTTCAAACGTACCTTTATGCCCACATCCCTACCCAAATAGTAACCAAATCCTTCTTTGCCCTTCCTTTCATGGAAATTCAATTGGCTTTTTTCTTCAATGACTGTTTCCTCTTTTCTTCTACCAGGAACCCACCCACCATCCTTATTAGTTCATTCGTTCCAAGCTTCATTCTTTTAAGAAAAATTCATTCATCTCGGTGCACTGTGCTTTATTGCTTCTTCCCACCCTCCACCCGAATTCATTTGCATTTGTTTTCTCTCGCGGTCATGCCTTTATCATTTTTGCTATGGACTTTAACAAATAGAGGCAGAACCACTCCGAAAGGTGACTAAGAAAAGGGCTCTGCAATCGTGAAGAGGTTTATCAGCGAAGTCTGCCACAGGCTTCTGGTTCTCGAACACCTTTTGTGGAAGATACTTCTTCTGTTTTTCAGTATGAGTGGCGCCTATACAAAGTTTTTCGAGCTTATCCATCAGAATCGTCAATTGATCTTCTGAGTCAGTCTTTTCTGACTCCTCTGGCTGGTCTTCTACAGATTTGCCTTTGAAGACGATCTTTGGAGGTGCAGCCTGGAATCTACTGCCTCAGGTGCTGAACAGGTCCATTCTGGATTTTGGATGACCGGTTCTTTGTCGGAGTTCCCGGTAGATCTGACTACAGGGACAGCAGTGACTTCTCTGTATGGCTGCGTCGTGAACGGGAGGAAGGTTGGATAGTCAGTTATCCTTCCTTCAGTGACTATCCATTCTGACTGTTGTCGTGCTGCGGCTGAGGTCTCCTGGCTGTCGATGAAACGATATACTCAGTCAAGAAAAGGCTCTCTTGTGTATCCTTCATACCATGCTCGTAGCCATTTTTCTCGATATCGTTTTCGATCTTCAAGAGAGATATCATTCACCCATTGCTCTCTTCTGGGATCTTCGTTGTCCGGTACTATCGTACCTTCATTTCTTGGCTCCGCAGAAGTTTATTTCTTTCATATATCCACTGTGAAGTGGGCTGATTATCAGGATGTATCTGGGTGTGATTCCGAAGCATAGCTGATAGGCGGGCTAGCTAACCAGAAGAAAATAAGAGGTAAAGCACGAGGTTATGAAATAATAATAAGAGTTACGGGTACGGCACGGCACACTTTCTAGGAGTCGAGGAATCGGGTTGAAGTCAAAGCATGATCTACAATTGGACTTGTCCACATCGGTTCTATGTGAATTTTAGCCAATTCTTTCTTACCCACAGGAATCAGGAGAAAGAACGAAAGGACTTTACTTAAAAAAGTCAATTTCGGCTCAGTGGACTCTATATCTAGGATAAGCATTCGATTGGCCTACAAGAACTACAATCACGCCTATTTCTTTGCAAAGAAATACTGTAAATCCTTGTTCCCCCTTTAATAAAGAAGGAAAGAGAACAGATGAGAGTTCGCCCAATGGAAGCGAGTGACTCAAGGTATGCCATCGCTCTTATCTCTTGACCTGAGACTAGGTTGAGGGTTGAGAAGAGTCCTTTTAGTTAATCTTAGCTGCTACCCTACTTATCCCAGCTCTAAAGGCAGCCAGTGACTCGAGGTCTTCTGGAGTGAAATCACTCTCGGGTAATTCAATGGTTTCAGCTCTGGTTCAAATGGTATCTGGGGTATATCTCTTATCTGTTGTTCACGAATCCGTTTCAGGTTTTCAGGCATACCCGGTCTTTTCTCTTTCAGTTGCTGCTCCGGGGAAAGAAGTTTCATTGGGGAAGGTGGTCTCTTCTAGTTGATCACTTAAGCTTTTAGCTTAAAGGACTGATATTTGCTTGAACTTAGCCCGAGTAAGGCCGACTTAAATAAAGATAACTAGGTGCCAAGCCTTTATTTGAAACCATTTTTTTCTCTCTGGGAATCAAAGGGATTCGACTTTCCTTCTGAGATGGAGAGAATGCGCTCCTACTATCTTTCAATCACCGATGCTAAAACAAAGAGGGCGTAGACCCGGTAGGAGATTGAGACGGAATTGAGGTCAGTGCTTTTTTTGCTCTTACAGAAGAAGCTGCTATTGCATACCTTGTTACAAAATACGTAGCTACGGAATTCGTCTAGTCACATGGAGCTGTTCTCTTATCTGCTCTTCCCGCTGTTAGAGTAAGCCTTGCTAGTCTTTGAGGAATCTCCGCTGCTCTTTTCACGGCTCCGCTCTTTTTGACTTTTCCATTCGGGTGGAGTTAGCTCTAAAGGGACTGAAGGCACTGACGGGGTTAGGGCAGCGAGTGATCCCCGGGTCATAATTAATAAAGAAAAATTAGGACATATCACTACTAGACTCTTAGCTGTGAACAAAACTAAAGCTTTCGCGTGGCGAATGCGCTTTTCTTTACCTTCTCGATCTGAGAATGATTACGCGTAGTAGTGGTCAGTCCTTTTCCTGTTAGATAAGCGCTAGTTTCTGCTTTCACATCTGGATGCCGAGAAGAAGCTCCTTCTGTTTCGTAAGAGAATACCGGTCTTAGGTAGCGAGGAGGAGACGGATTTGAACTTGAATCACCTGTAGGCCTTCTGATCCTATGGCGATGTTTTCGCTTAATTAAGCAGCCATAGTCCAGGAAGACTTTCATTAGCAGAATTAGCAGTCGGGCTGTGAACCATAGGCCTTAGGATTTGAAACCCTAGGCCCGGCCTACCAATAGAATAAATAGGCTATCGAGTTGAAGCAATAGCCAGAGATTAGTCGGTGCGAAGCGAAGCAAGGGAAGGTTAATAAATAAGATAAGGGGAAGACGATTTGGCATCTCTTCTTGGTAGAATAGGTAGAGCATGACTTCTTTCAACTATTATTCGTAATAGTGATAGAATGAGTTGTATTTTCAGTTCTAAAATAAGTTTTTTTTGAAAGTCAAGTAGGGCAGAATCATTAGCTGTCAACTGTTCGTAGTCAGCAGTGGAAGAGGGGGTAGCTTTGATTGCTCACTCAAGTCGCACTCTGTTTCATGGTTGAATGTGAAAAAGAATTGCTTTTGTTTAGCGACAGTCTTCTAGGGATGATGCTTTCCCTGTGCGTTATCAATAATAAGGAAGACCGGGCAAAAGGTAACCGCTTTTTGCTCACCCGGTGAAAGGCATAGTAGGTAAAAAGGCTATTGGTTGCTTGACTTCCTTACCTCGGGGAGGTTGAAAAAGCTGCTAACAAGAATAGTTTTTCTTTTCTCTTGCGACCTTCCATGCGGGTTGAAGGGATCGATCCCAATAGCCTTCACGAGGAGAAAGATCCATTCTTTATAGCCGTTACGAAAGCTCCCGAAGAGAAAGAGGTGCTTGACTGCGTGAACCAGGTCCAGGTCTTGCATTTGGCATTCCCGCTGTTGACGTCCCATCGAGTTAGCTAGTTAACGGTGAAACGGATTTAGGAAAGAATAGCAGGCAAAGTCAAGTCCTTGCTACGAATTCCGGGTAACATTTTTTATTCCTTAAGGTCACAGGCGAAGCTGACTTCCTGCGGTAGCCCCTAGGCTATGTGACCAGAGATTTTTATTCGAGATGCGAAGAATAGCTATCTTTCGTACCCAAGGGATGAAGGAGAAGACTTTGCTTTCTTTCTTTCTTAGGCCTATGATGCGCGTTATCCGGTGTTTGAAAGGTAACTAGGAAGAGGCTTCCCGAAAGCATTGATTGAATGTCTATCGCTTTAACATCCTAGGAAGCTACTCCTTTGTCAACGAGACTCCTTTCCTTTAGTTGAAGATCAGTCTATTTCTAATGCAAAAATCCATTCCTGTTGCAGCTGCTACTGCTCTTTTCTTGATCTATCCAATTGGTCAAGGAAGCTTTTCTGATGGTATGCCTCTAGGAAGATTAAGAGGAGATAACGATTAACAGAGATATTCATTTCCAAGGGCAACTTCCTATATGAATGAAGGCAATCCTTATTCGAATATGCCAACATAAGACACCAAAGAAGACAAGCAATACAGGCGCTGGAGTCAGCGGGCTTTCTTTAAAAGAAAGATGAATGGTAAAGACAAGGAGTCCGTCCCCATTTTGACCTCCAACATTTCTCAAAAGTCATTGCTAGGAAGACTTTAGGCACTCGTAACGCCGATTCTAAGTCCTGGTGAGCTTGGATGATTTCGAGTCTGCCTCTTTGCTATAGTCTCACTTGCATTACTCTCCCTGGTTAGGACAGAACAACTATCCCTTGCCCTAATTATTCTCAAAATTTTCCTAACCCGCTGCGCTCGTCGGAGCAAAATTACTTAAGCCAGCTCATTCCTTTCCTTCTAGCCTTTGAAAGCTGGCCAATCTTTCTTCTCTTATGAAATTGATGGTTAGAGGGTCCTGCAGGCGTGATCTATTCTATTATATATACGATGATAGCACCAATGATAGAAGCAGGGGAAAGGAGCTAATCATTATACGGCGAGACTTTGCGAACAGATCTTCATTCCGGGATAATCACTACTCGACGACGGGACAAGGCCAATTGAAAGAGCCCTAGGAGTCCCGGGAAGATAGAGGCAAGACAAGCCGCTATTCTGCCTTTGCGCAGCTTATTCATCGAGAAGCCACTCGCGGCACACAAGCTATATGATCGAATATTCAAATGCGCTTCGATTTCATATACTGTCTTCTTCGCTTTCTCTTTCGTAGAAAGCCCTACTTTCGTAACATCCGACGCTATATATGCTAACATCATTTTATTATAATACATCACATAATTGGCACTCGACTGAAAGTCAAAGAGAGTTACTATTGTAAGCGTTACGTTCAGATGCCCTTCATCCTACCCGAAGGAGAAAGGGAAAAAGCAGACCAATTCACGCATCTTCCGCATAGTACCAGAAAAGCCCTATGAGCTTTCTTTCCATTTGACGGCAAAGAGCAATCGGACACCTGTGAAAGTCACATCTTTGACTAATATACACGGGCTTCTGACATGGCTTCTGAGAGGATTCTTTAATCAACCAAAACCTGCAACAGAGTCCAACATTTCTACCACTTACAAGTTGAGAGATGTTCCATTCCCAATGGCAGAAGAAGGATGCAAGCTGGAAGGACTTAGACAAGATATTCTTCACTTGGACAGGAGATGCAGCGCGCTTAGCGTCGGAAAGATCCCTCTACATGGGTGTGCTATAAAACTAGGAGAAGAACAGAACTAAACGGATCAATTCCTTTGACCGGTCGTTTCGAGCTTCGACGTTTTTCTGGATTGCTAACGTGGTTCGATGACGCCGATGGAAGGAACCACTGGAGATTCATCCAACTTCGATCCCCTAAAGGCAAGTGCGTAGGCTATAGAATCCCAAATAAAATGGAAACAAAAAGAGAGCTCCTTCGGCTCTAAACAGCTACTGTGCTTATTTGGTCTATCAGCTACTCGGCCAGCTACTGAACTAATTGGGAACTTTTTTCAGTCAAGGTCGTCGGATTTAGAGGTCCTTTCGCAAGGGGGAGGATCAGTCTTGAATAAAAAAGAAGAGCTATCGTCGTGGACAGATAGACCACTTACCAGAAGAAAAAAGAAAGGAATTCCTCGCTCTACTAGTAAAGTAGAAATGAAAGCAAATGGTCCTAGGGACCTTAAAAGAAAGCAAATTAGAAAGCATTCGAATTGACAACATGTGAGTATAAACTCACTCCCCTTTTGTGGACTCACACTAAACCTCCCGTTTTGGACTCGCGCGTGTAAACACCCTCGCTTTGAACTCAGAAAGATGGGCGTAGACTCGAACTAATGCTCATGGACACGTAGGGGAAGCACAGAAGGTATATAGCGCCAAACGAGGCTAAGAAGAAGATAGCATTAAATTAAGGAAGAGAGCAACTACGAGCGATGAAAGCGGAAGATTGAATATGAATAAAAGAAGGACGCAACAAAATGAAAGATGAGAGCTGCTAGCAAGCAGAAGCGCGGAACTAAGCAAGTCTTTCTTGTCGCCCGAGGAATGAAAGAAAGAACAGGCGCGTAGCAGCTCAATTGAAAAGGCGAGGAGCCTGAAGTCGACCCGAGGTATTGGGAGTGATCCCCTTCTCTCGAGACAAAGAAAAGAACACAAAAGGAATATCGGCTTAGCGTCTTCTACCTTAATATACGCTATTTGACCATCTCTCTTTGTCACAGCTATCAGACGGAAAGAGAAGGAAAAGAGAGCAATAGACTCCCCTGCTTCACCTGAACCCTCTATTCATTCAACAGAAGCCAGGGGCTGATTGAACGTAATGGGTTGCTGCATCTCATGCGATTGGAAGAGCACGAGAAGGACAAGCTACTGACTTTCTACTTCCTGTTCTATTGGAAGAGAGATGAGATTCCTTCTTTAATTGAATCGGGGAAGCACTTCCCTTTTCCAGCCGGAGAGTTGTGTACTTTCTGCCTTCAAGCCCTGTTTAAGCTTCTAGCATGTAAGGGCACGGAAGAAGAGCAGCCTTTAGGTAAGGAAGCACAACCATTCATCTTTCCATAGAGAGTGCTACCCTAGAGTAAGAACTTTCCATTGAAAAGGAAGAACTCTTTCGAATAGGAAAAATCGGAAGCTTTCCCCTTGGATTGGACCGCGACCGGCAAGTTGTACCTCTTGGGTTCGGGGGTTATTCCAATAGCTGCCACACATGAGAGGACAGTTCCGAAAGCGGGATATGGGCGACATTGCGACAGGTACTACCAGCACGACGGGAGCGTAAGCGTAAGGTAAGGTGCTATAGGTTAATGAAATGGGAAATTCTTATAACTCGCGCTACTGGGAATATTTCTATTTTCTACCGCCCACGGTGTACCGATCTTGATCCGCCATGCATGAATGGCAAACACCTAGAAAGATCCCTGACTCCAGGGAGAAAACTCGATCTTCCTTGACTCTATTACCTGAAAAGCGGTGTCAAAGAGACTCAAAGAAGCTTTCTTTTTATCACGACGTGGATTTTCACCTCCCGTAGAGGCGGATCAATGAGGGGGGATTGGGAAGAGGGGAGCACCATAGACAAGAGCAGATGTCAACCATTTTCGATAACTAGTGGAATGGTTTCCAACTATAGATCTTCTTGTATTGCCCATTTTAAAAACGAGACGAAAGAGAGAGGGACATTAGTGATTCCCCTACTAACAATCTAGCAATGTTCTCGATTTTATTATTTATGGTCGAAGTAGCTATCAACGGCAGAGGAAGTTGCTAGCACTATCTAACGACTCTGTTTGTATTAGTGTCCTCTGCACACTGCGCCTCTAGGAAAGGCTCAACTCAATCCCAACATGGTTCTCTGTAACTGGACGAATTCGGTTTTAGAACTTCCCTCTCTTTTGGCTATTGATGACCAGTCTTGACTTCAGGCGGTTCCACCACTAGGGGGTAATAAAAAGCACTGTTGGGGTTCCGGCCAAGCGAGCATCTCAATACAATACCCAACTTTCTGTTTAAGCCCACTTTATTGACTGATAGTTTATCTTCCGAACCGGTTAAAGACCTAGCCACGAGACCAACTCCGGCTCCGGGCAGTCGTAAAAAAAAAGATCAATTCCCAGATGCTCTTCCTCGACGTCCCACAGCGCATTCAATGGCAAACAAAGCACCGGGGAATTTCATTCTAACAACAGCGGATGCGTTGAGGAGACCAAGAGCGTCTAGAGCTTCTATTGCACCTGCACCAACAGCTTATTCTCATACTCCCACACCGGTTACTGGTTGACCGGATACGAGAACTCTTGTACCGGGAATTCAACTAACTGCTGATTCCGGATATTCCCACTTCTTCTCTTCCTCTTTCTTTGCTTTCAACTGCTGATGCGTCTCTTGCTGGTTGAGATTGAAATGCCCTTCTTCTTTCTTTCATTTCTCGTCCATTCAGCCTTCCCTTTCGTTTCGATGCGAACCTTTTCAATTGAGCTGCATTCACTCCTCTCACAGATTTATATTAGATAGGGCGAGCAGCTTCGCTCCTTGCCTTGCATCTTAGCGCGAGAGGGGTCCCACGGAGCGGTTCTCTAGATTCAATTCCTTAAAAAAAAGAGATTTCCCTTGGCCTTGAGCCTGGTATTTCCTTATTATAGATAAGGCACGCACAGGTGGAGAAGAGCTAAATCTATGTCACTTGGGATCTTAGCAGCTTAGGATTCGGATTCTGTCCTCCCGGTCCTTTTCACCTTTAACTAATAGACTAAGCGGCAATCCGTGTAAGTTACTCGAAGAGGGCTGCTCAACTCAAAAATCTCCTAAAGAAGGACGTACGGACCGATCAGTGCAGTGCATCTAATGTGTCACCCTTTTTGAAAGCCATGTAGCCCTAAACTTAAAGCTTGAAAGCATAGTCCATATAGTCTTCCTTTCAAGCCTTCCTTTCGTGCTCGCATTAATTAATTAATTAATAATATTTTTTTTTATGATTTAAATAATTATATAAAATATTAAAACAAATAAATAATTACTTACATTAAATCTAAAATGCGACACAAAAATTATATATATTTGAGAAGAAAAATAATAAGATTGATAAGAAGAAGAAAGGAAAGAAAGATAGACATAAGAAGAAGATTGATAAGAAGAAAGGAAAAGGAGAAGCAGCTAAACTTCGCAAGGGATTAGCATTGGGCTAAGAATCAGAAGATGAATCAGGCTTTTCTTTAGGAAAGGAAGTCAGCTACTCCCTCAGGCTCCGCTCGTCAGCCGACCCAGGCAGGTTGCCGAAGAGGATTATGGGCCTAGCCAATAGGTAGGGCCTTCGCGCTTGAAGCTGGATCGGGCAAAGCAAAGAAGGATGGCTTCTGGCCAGTTGGACACCTTATCTAGATAGCGCATTGAGGAGTGAAAACTTTCTTTCGTTGGAGAGGCCTCTGAAGAAGCCTACAGCTATAGAAAGGCGGTGTGGGGGTCATCTGGTGTCGAAAAAGTCGTCAAAGTCCTTTCCGTTTAGAAAGAAAGGAGAGGGCTTGTATAGCAGAAGTAGCTGAAGAAGAAGAAGTTAGGAATGTTAGCCGAATCCGGCTAGTCTTAGATTATAGGTCCGACTCCTGGAATCTTTCTCCTAAGAACAAAGATATACCTCTGGGAAAGCTGTAGTATACTAGTAGGTCTTCTGGGAAAGCTGAGCTGTAGACCCCTTCTAATAGAATAGGGCAATTACTTGAACGGATTGGCTGCAGAAGGAGCCGTTAAGGCATGTTGGACATCCCTCGCATGGGATTATTTTGAGTGCCAAACGTGCGTTTTGTCCATATGACGCATTTCCAGGCTTTTAAGAAGCTGGTTTTTTAAAGCCAGGCAGTCTTAACCCCGTATACGGAACTTCAGTTTCTCAGGATTGGCCTCTTTCTTATCCTAACAACGCCAGGTTACCCCCCCTCACTACCGATTCCGAATCTGGTATCGAGAAAGGACTTTTGTCAACCAGAGATTGGCTTCGCTCCGTTTCCGTTTTCTGATTAGCCTATTGATTAATGATTAAGGGAAATGGGAATCAGAATCAGACTTCAGTTTCTAAGTATTGGTCGATGGATGTAAACATCAACTAGTTTGATAGCCCTTCGCGTACCCTTACTTACCTTCTTGGGGTGTCAAAGACGCCTTTTGTCAAGCAGACATCGGGGAAAGTGTTCCCGCAAGCAAGGAAGCAAGCAATCCAGTGCGCAATCAAGCTTTTCAGTTTGAGAGGCAAGGCACGAAGTGTCGGTTCCCACTACTGCCCTTGGTGGAGAGGTATCCCTGGTACGTACCAAGTGAGAAAGGAAGCCTTACCCTACCATGGATACAACCTTCTCAGTAGACCGCCAAGGCAAGGCTATGTGATAGACTAAAGAGAGACTTGAAAACGCAGGTCATCCTTCCTGTGAATGCGTGGATAGCTACTGCGAAGGGATAGGCAGAAGACCTTTCAGTCGTCGATCGCCCCATAGGATAGGGGACCTGAAGAGAACTAGAACATTGCTTTAAGTAAAAGGGGGCTAATGCCTACCAAAGACAAAGAAGGTAGTTATTCACTACCTGTTTTACTAAGCGGATACCACGGGATTCTTCATTCTATTCGGTAGCCGGCTTCTGACTCCATCTTTGAGTGACAAGACCGTATGCCACGTGCGTCCCTCAGCCACTGGTCTTTTCATAAGTCAATGCAAATAGCGAATATGCGTACACAAAATCAGTCATTCTTGCCTTAGCCTATAGCATCGCTCCTTTGACTTACGTACCTTATACATGATCATCCGTTCTCTTTCTCTTGTCTTTCCCATTGCTCTCTCTCATTTATAGCATACCAGCCATTGATCCTCTTCACTTCGCTCGACTGAGTACTCCCCTTCGTGAGAAGGAAGGCCTATGTAAGCATTGTTGCAGGTCAGCGGGCTATTATACCTATCTTCGCCTATACTATAATAGAAAAGCCCATCACATTCTAGTGTGCAGAGCAGGTACATCCGGGCTTCACCTTTGATCGCTATGCGGTCCTTGGAATCGATCGGCTACTTCTAACCTCATCCAATCCCCATATTTGGTTGGGATCGTTATATTCTATTAGCTGAGATCAGGGTAATCATTCTCGCTACGCCCCTATTTCTTAATGCTTGGCTTACGGCCAGGCCTTTGAATGAAGAGATTCTGGCTTTGAGGACTAAGAGCGGTCTTTCTCCAATTTTCTTGAAGAGGCCGAGATTGAAGCTTATAAACCACCTTTAGGGTCACAATTTGGTAATCAGTCATTGGGGTCAAGAAAGGCCTGAAATCTTTATATAACCACCGCATAGACCCAATATACCTATTTCACCGAGGTATAGAGAAAAGAAGAATCAGTCCAATGAGAAGCCGAAGGCTAAGAACTAAGAAGCCGAGATGAGACTAGCTAAGAGCTGACCTACTTCTCTTATGATATTGATAGTTAGCGCTCCGTGGACAAGAGAAGAAGCAAGAACTCATTCTAATCGTGAGATCGGGTATAGGACACCGTAATGCTGTCTACTAAACGAGCCTTCACTGCTTAAAGCCTTTCTAGGGTACTTTCTCTGATGGCGAGCTGGAATGAGAAGAATCCCCACACCGGTCATTGCTGGACAATGACCCCTAATTTGATTAGGGAATAAAGTGCTGATCAAAACGAATATAAACAATGGCGTTCTGCTACAGCACAAATGGCTATCATGTTTTAAGCTCCTATGCTATTATGTACCGGTCAAAGAAGACCATAGCAGCTAAGCTTTTTTTTTTTTTTTATATAGTAATTGGGATGTGCTTTCAAATACATCGAAAACAGTTATCCGACATTGAATGCTTATCCGACTAGGCATTTCATCAATCTCCAGAGATCGATCTTTAAGCTTCAAAACCTGAGTGTGTGTCGAAATGGCGATTGAAGCATAAAAGTTTAAAAGCATGTAATGTTTCGTCAACTGTATCAACATTACAAAAGCTAATAGGACGGAAATCAACAGGTGATTCGGGACCCTCCATTTCCTTTTTTAAGGCTATGTAAAATACGGTGAGCTGAGGTGCTAGAGAGTTCCTTGAAAAAGGGTGGGCAACTCAAGTACGATTGAAGGGGTTAAGTCCAATCTGTCTGGCCTCGCTTACACCAACAACTAAACTATATGGGTCAAAAGACGGCTTGGCCAAGCAGCGCTCTAGTTAGCTCTGATAGAAAGAAAATCATCATGTCGTCAAGGCAGTTCATGAATGAATGGGAATCGTTGGAGTGTCGAGCGCCCATACCGGCTCAAGGACCAGAATTCGTATAGGATATAATCTTTTTCTAAAAGAATCTTTCTATCGGCGGGGCATCGCGTATTGACTGAGGTTTTTTCGACTTCAATAATAAGTAGAAAGATTGTCGCTACCGCTACTGTAACTGTAAGCAATTTCCATAGTTAAGGGGTACAGAGCTCTCGCCGATTGATTTCGCTTTCCTTATTAATTCAAGTAGTTAGGAAGCCAAGTTCCCGTTGGTCACCTCTATACTGCGATGAAAAAGAGATTCTTTTCCGTGTGTGTACCACGACCGGGGGAAGAAGTAAGCTAATTCTTTCCTGAGCTAGGTCAGCTACGCGGGTTGAAGAGTTACCACTTGATTGAGTGGGTTGATTTTGATAAAGATTCTCGCCTTGAAACCACTGATAGAAATACCTTAGGACGGAACGCGAAAGAGCTACTATTTAAGAAGTTAAGCCGGAGAGGCCAATCCGGAACCATAATGGTTTTGGGCCATGAAGAGCTCTAAAACAAGGAATCAGCGCCTACTAAGATAAGAGGCAATGAAGCAGAGCAGCTCAACCAAAGCGGAGAGAACCCTGAATCAGATGGCTTGCACGCCTGTGCTTTTTTCATAAAGGTATAATCTCCCATTCCTAACTTCCTTTTTAACTAACCTAAAGAGAAGATTAATCTGCCAGTGGGGCGAATGCCGCCAGATGCGAGCCTTTTCTACGGTATTTCTAAAAGGGAAATTTTTCAATAAAGGAATGTTCCGAATTTACCAGTTTCTAGAGACTATCCGGTTGCAAAAAAGAAGGAAAGGTATTGAATAACTCGAAGAAGGAGCCGAAACGGCATCTGGTAGTTAAGTAGTTATGTTATCCCTTGGGTATTCATCTCCATAGCCCTCCCTTGGTTCAAGGTCAGTTATGAGTGAAAGAAGCCAAGGTGGCGAGCTAAGGTTTTTTCCCCATTCAAGGAAGGAGTTTATGAGTTCGCTTTCCCTCTTTTAGTTCTTTTCTTTTCTGCTATGAAATTACATAAGAGAAGAAAGATAGTCTCTCCTAAATTCAGCCTTGATCTTCTTAATAAGAAATAACAAATCAATCGAATAAGATTGCACACCCTGCTCTTCCTAGCTCTACTCTATGAGACTTGCCTGTCAAAGGCTAACTCTCTTTGGGTTAGGGTTCCAAATTGAAGTATTCTATAAGACAAATGCTGGTAGCAGTGGAAAGCGAGGAGATTCACGACTCAGAAAAGGACTCGAGCCTTCCCAATGCCAATGAGAGAGCGGTCCCTATTAATATTAATATTAATATTAATAAGGAAGCAGAAATGCTAAGGTTCAAACCCCTCGTGATAGTTTTGGATGAAAACGGATTTCTGCCCATAAACTGACATTCAAATCGTCCAAGTTGCATTTTCCTGTATTTATTGGCATAAAAAGAAAGATATTATTTAAAATAAATCACCAATTGAACTGAACCTAGGGCAAAAGAATTGGGTGGACTGACTTCCCCTTTCACGACTGTTGGTGGCATGGTCTTCCTCAAGCTAGGAGGAATCTTCCTTGAAGCCCAGGTTTAAATCGAGCTACATTCAAGGAGAGAATTTTCTTTTCTCAGAGAGATTATTTTATGCACAGGATTTGTAATAGAAAGAAAAGAAGCTCTGTTTCTGATTCCCCGATATCGGAGACTATATAAATCAAATCATTCTTAGGTAAGGTAAGAAGTCAGTCTAGAGTATAGGTACTGACTTTCTTTTCAGAAGGAATAGGAGATGTGCCCCATAAAGAAAGAGCGAGCGCTCACTACTCTTTATTAACTATTTGAAACTATTTGATCTTCTTGATCTTAAACTTCTCTGACTCTAGAAATTCCCCTTACTAAGAAGGAAAGTCAGTCTAAGAAGGAAAGTCAGTAAAAAGCCCCCCATCTCGTTCGACAACAAGCCCAAGACCTTCTCCTCAAAGAGGTGATCTTCGTCTCAAACAAAGGCATGGAATGCATGAATCCTCCTTCTTGACTTTTTCCAATTCTTCATTGCCTCACTTCGAAAATAGCAAGGCTTTTGCGTGAAGTGAGACTATTTCGTTGGAAGAAGAGGGAGATGCGCGGGTCTGGTCCCTGCTTCCTCACATTGATCGATTACATGGTGTTAACCAATTGAATGCTCCAAGCGATCAGTCCATGACTTCCTTTGTTCTTTGTTGGCTCCTACTCTACCAGACGGTGACCGGCTCAATAGAGCACCTTTCTGCGCTGACTTTTCGAAACGGGAAGCTTCTTCTCTAACGATCTTTCTAGTAGGATGAAAAGAGCGCCCCTAAAAGTCAGCCTTGGAAAGGCCACATGTTGCTGATGTTCTTACCAAAGTTCCCCTCCTTGACTGAGCAATCTAACCGTTAGGCACGAGGGCGCCTTTCCCGCTCTTAGTCTAGACCCGAACTGAAACTGTCGTCACACTCTTCTTTCTATCCCTGACCCTTCCAATAAAGGTTCGGCCTCTCGGCAGGGTTGGGGATCCCAAGTTGTGAAACTATCTCAAATAGGCTTCACTTGCCTGACTTCTTTAGCTTCATCTTTCTCTTCGTCAAGTAGCTAGACGAGTTAGAGCTTTATAGAGTACTTACTCCAAGTTTCCATCGATCGGCTTCACATTTCCATCCGGATTGTCCCTGGCTTAGGAAGTCCCTAAGAAATCAGTCTTCCTCTTTCTTTTTAGAAGCATAGTGCTTACTGAAGTACTGAAGGGTGGATCTACTTCTTTCCATACATGGCCCGATAGGGAAAAGAAAGGCGTGCTCCTACCTTTCCCTGGAAGGATTTTCAGTCCAAGACGTGTATCAAGAAAATGGAATAATCTATCCCTCTATCCCTAAGAGGGAGTTTGAACTGTCGAAGCAAAAGTTGGGCCAGTGTTTGCGAATCTTTCATTCCATGTGCTATGCTAGATCTCCCTCCTTCTTTGAATTTGAATCTCTTACTGGGTGGGCCCCGTAACCATGCCTTTGGGTGCTGTTCCTTCTTCGTTACACAAAATGATCTCTACGTATTGCTTGACGTAAACCGGATAGTGGATTTCTTTCTGTCTTTTGTTAAATCTTTTTCATGGATCGATTTCACCAGGGGGTAGTTGGGGCCTGAATTTCTGCTTTTATCAGGAGAGGAAAACAAATCGACCATCGAAGACATCGCGAGGTTCAGAAAGCTAAAGAGGTGTCAAACCAATCTGACTGAGAGAGAATGCGTCATAATTTCCCTTCAGGGGCTGAATTGAAATCTGCGAGAGATATTTCTTTCATTTTGAAAGGGACTTGGCTAGAAAGCCTATAAGGAAAAGGCTACCGCTCTTATCAATCCAATTTGTAAGGGCTTCAATGATGGTTCGGAAAGACCTGAACCGAAAGGAAGGAACTGCTTTTTCTAGAGATCGGCAAAGCACGCGGATAAAAGAGCTTCAAGGACTGAAAAAGGCGCTTACAGTGGGGTGAGAAAGAAGTGACTTCCGGTGGAGTAGGCGAAAAAGAGATCTTAAGTGATTTCAATAGCATATATAAGAATTATATATAAATGCCCGATTCCTTTATTCTTCCATCCAGGAAATGAGCTGCTTAATAAGCAAACCTAGGGTAGGGCTATTCCTCTCCCGTTGGTCGAGCATCTGATAACCTCTCCCTAACGGTCGAGCAAGCAAACTACCTCTCCCACATCAAGATCTCGAAGAAAGATGACTCTGTCTGACTTCTTTCCCTTATTTATGGGAAAGCGAGCTCTATAGCAGCAAGGGCTTAAAGCTCTGCCATTGATTGCTCTGTCTTGATGAGCTCATTCTTTAAAATCCGCGTAATTCTAAAGGACGAAGGATAGCTTTTCCTTTCGGAAAGGCATAAAAGCGCTCTATTTCGCTTACAGGATCAGTTCTTTTAAAAGCACCCTTTCTAGGCGTAAAATGGATTCTTTTCTAAAAGCATGGCCGGATCGAGAACTTCATGGCTGATAGGCTTAGAGAGGCTTTACGCCCCGGAATAGACTTGCTTTCACGTCTTTCAGCTCCCCCTCTTTCCTTGGGTAAGGCTCGCCCTCTATCACGCTCTCTTCCCGTATCAAAAGTATGCTTTTGTTGACAGGCATGACTGAAGTATAAAAGTTCAAGCAAGCAAAAAAGCAGTAGGCCAGTAGGAGTCAAGTCAGTCTGTGCTTTCTAAGTCCTCTATGCTATAGTAAAGGAATTTATCAACTATTGCATTATTAGTTCATTTAAAAGGAAAAAGGTACCAATTGCTATCATAGGCTGTCCAAGGAAGAAAGGCTATCAATCCGGAGTCAAGCAGCGAGACCAAACGAGTGGAATACTTGTAACGAGTAATACGGATCAAGTCCTTCTATGCCAGAGGAAAAAGCTAAAAGTAGTCATATAGACAGAGCTATAAAAAGAGCATACCGAGTGCCGGCCAGGACCGGTCCACTGCCAACCACACCAAGAAATGGTGTGATAGAGCAAACAAGGGCAAAGAAGAAAGATAGCCGCTGCCCGGTATGGAACCGAACAAAGAACGGACTATCCCGAGTAGAAGTTGAGGCTAGAAAGACATTCGTCCCTAGACCCGACTTCACCCAAGCAAACGCAGCAGTCAATGTAAATTGCGACTGCACAAGGACACCCTGAAAGGATAGAGGAAATCTATCATCTAGTTGCTTGAGTTCGAGCTGCTTTTCTTGCCCGAAAAGTGGATTCCTAACAACAATAGAAGAGGATGATCCATTGGTTGCACGATTTGGATTTGATAGATAGGACTTGACGGGAGAGCATCTTAGCTATTCCCTAAGGCAGCTTAAGACAGCATTCCGTCCGCTGCTCCTGAGCTAACATTGGACTCTTCTAAGGGCACTTTTAGTGCCCGCTTGCTCTTGCTTTGCTTTCCTTTCTTATCTGCTTGGATAGATAGGTATAAGAGAACCCCTTTTAGGTTTTACATAAGGAAAAGAAGAGAGAGCTAGACAAGAAAGCAACAAGGCTCTTTTCAGCCTTTCCGAGGGGATTTTATCCTTATTAAAGATCATATATGTATATACTGACTCGTTACTACTACAACTACTACTCTAACTACCCGAGAGAAAGCATAACTTCCCGTCGATCCTTAGCAGCTTTCACTGCTAATCCATTCTTTTGGCAAGTTCTTTTATCATATGCGTGCCTCTATCTGAATTGTTATCATATATGGAGTTTTAACTGTTTACAGGCACATCCGGTAAACTCTTTCATTTACCCGGCAAAGTCCGATCTAAGAATATCTGTCTCGCCCCTGCTAAGAGCCTATTTTTTGTCCATTGAGAAAGCCTTTATTAAACTCTTTCTCTCGCGTCCCTGTATTGATAAGAGCGGATTCTCTAAGAGCTTTGAGTCTCCGAAGGAGCTTTCACTAGCAGGGCTTATTCCCCATCAAGAGCCGTAAGCCATCTTATAGGAAATTCCTTAGTCTGGGCCGAGTAAGAAGTCACCTATTCCATTCCTTCGTCAGGTGCTCTTCGGGAAGCCCCAGGAGCTACTTTCTTCTCTCTTTCTTTCCGTGTAGCGGTTTAAGGAGTCTTCGCTATCTTAGCCTTTCGTGGAAATGCTTTTCGAGGCAATTCCTTTCTTTTCCTAATAAGTTCAATGCTTTTTCTTCTGTCTTATCTTTCGTAGATCGTAAATCGACTTTCTCTTCTTTCAAGGCTAGTCCCATTCTCTTAGAATGTGATTGGTCTAATCAAAGCAGTTTATTACACCTCTCCCCTAGCCCTTTCTTGAGTTCCCGGCCCCGCCCCCTGATGGATAGCGTACCGTACTCTAAGCATCTCTCTTTTAGTCTGCCGGCCTTTGAAATAGCCACGCTTTTCGG